GATAAAAAGCTTAACACCTCTCATTTTACTTAAAAAATAAAAAAATGAAATTGGTCGTCTTTCTTATCGAAAACACCAATTATGACATCTCTTCTCTACTCTACCACTTCACATCTCGGAACGCGCTATTCTTTCTTATAGAGCGAAACACGCTTTAACATCTTCTTAACCCAAAATTGACTGAGGAGAAGAAAGGTTCCTTTTTGAGGGTACTCACTGGAACAGATCCAGTGGAGACGAGGTGGGGCCTGTAGCTCAGAGGATTAGAGCACGTGGCTACGAACCACGGTGTCGGGGGTTCGAATCCCTCCTTGCCCACAACCAACCGGCCAAAAGGGGAAGGCCCCTTCCTTTTCCTCTGGGGGTAGGAAAATCATGATCGGGATAGCGAACCCAAAGCTATGGAACTTGGGTGGGGGCCTTTTTTCGAAATGAAATTTCGAAATGAAATGGCCTTGTTTGTTCTTTTTATTTATCGCGAGTTATATATTATATATAGTATGCCTGTTCAGAATCAGCATATTTGTATTTTTCTCCCCGTAACTCTTCCTCCGACAGGCTTGGGTGGAATAGCAGAGCTAATACAAGTATTAGTAGCATAGCAAAGCAAAAAAAAGTCCCTCTAATATGTTTGCTCACGGTAATTGTGGCCTCTCGGGAGAATCGATGACTGCACTGCATCTTTGATGCACTGCTAGTACATCATCCGAAAATGATTAATTGGCTAGTTGTAAATAGCCCCGGAGCTGTGGAACAAAGAATTATCCTCGGATCTACACCAAGGTATTGACGGCGATTTGCAAATATTGCGGAAGAGAATGTGATACGATGAGATAGAATGCAATAGAAACAAAGACAGGGAACGGGTTACCCACTCCTAACGGTCAAAGCGAGCCCTTGAATTCTGAATGAAGGAATTCAGAATTTATCTAATCTCCCCAAGTAGGATTCGAACCTACGACCAGTCAGTTAACAGCCGACCGCTCTACCACTGAGCTACTGAGGAACAACGGGGGATTAGATCCCATAGAGTTCAACTCCCGTTCTCAACCCACGACCAATATGAGCCCGAGGCTTCCTTCGTAACTCCCGGAACTTCTTCGTAGTGGTTCCGTTCCATGCCTCATTTCATAGGGAACCTCAAAGGGGCTCTATTTCATTATATTCCATGCATATCCCAATTCCATTCATTTAATATCCCTTTGGTGTCATTGCCATAAGAGATATCATTTCTAGTCTATCTCTTTCTATATATGGAAAAAGAAGAATATGGAAAAAGAAGAAATCATCTTATAATAATCGAGAAATTGCAATAGAAAAGAAAAAAGGGGAGGTCCGTGATGGTTTTGAAATCCTTTCTACTAGGTAATTTATTATCTTTATGCACGAAGATAATAAATTCGGTCGTTGTGGTCGGACTCTATTATGGATTTCTGACCACATTCTCCATAGGGCCCTCTTATCTCTTCCTTCTCCGAGCTCGGGTTTTGGAAGAAGGAACCGAGAAGAAGGTATCAGCAACAACAGGTTTTATTACGGGACAGCTCATGATGTTCATATCGATCTATTATGTGCCTCTCCGTCTAGCATTGGATAGACCTCATACAATAACTGTCCTAGTTCTACCATATCTTTTGTTTCATTTCTTCTGGAACAATCAGAAACACTTTTTGGATTATGGATCTACTACCAGAAATTCAATGCGTAATCTCAGCATTCAATGTGTATTCCTGAATAATCTCATTTTTCAATTATTCAACCATTTCATTTTACCAAGCTCAACATTAGCCAGATTAGTCAACATTTATATGTTTCGATGCAACAACAAGATGTTATTTGTAATAAGTAGTTTTATTGGTTGGTTAATTGGTCACATTTTCTTCATGAAATGGGTTGGATTGGTATTATTCTGGATACGGAAAAATCGATCTATTACTATTAGATCGAATAAGTACATTAGATCTAATAAGTACCTTGTGTCACAATTGACAAATTCTATGGCTCGAATCTTTAGTATTCTCTTATTTATCACCTGTGTCTACTATTTAGGAAGAATACCATCGCCTATTGTCACTAAAAAATGGAAAGAAACCTCCGAAACGGAAGAAGTGGAGGAAAGTGAGGAAGAAACAAATGTAGAAATAGAAACAACTTCCGAAACGAAGGGGATTAAACAGGAACAAGAGGCATCTACCAAAGATGACCCTTCCCTTTTTTCGGAAGAACAGGAGGATCCGGAAAAACTAAATGGGGTTCAAAGTCCAGAAAATTGGAGGTTGGAAATACTTAAGGAAAAAGGAGAAGATCAAAAGGAAAAAGGAGAAGATCAAAATCTCTTCTGGTTTGAAAAACCTCTTGTGACTCTTCTTTTCGACTATAAACAATGGAATCGTCCATTGCGATATATAAAAAATAATTGTTTTGATCAAGCTGTAAGAAATGAAATGTCACAATCTTTTTTTCATACATGTACAAGTGATGGAAAACAAATAATATCGTTTACATATCCACCTAGTTTGTCGACTTTTTTGGAAATGATACAAAGAAAAATGTCTTTGTGTACGACAGAAAAACTATCCCCAGAGGATGTGTATAATCATTGGGTTTATACCAATAAACAAAAAAGGATTAACTTGAGCAATGAGTTCATAAATCGAATAGAAGCTCTGGAGAAGGGATCTCCTGCTCTGGATGTGCTCGAAAAAAGGACCAGATTGTGCAATAATGAAAATGAACAAGAATGCTTACCTAAAATATATGATCCTTTTTTGAACGGACCATATCGTGGAACAATCAAAAACGTGTATTCACGTTCAATCATGAATGATTCAATCACTTCAACAGAAGATTTTATGGTTTGCATAAATAAGATTCATGATATTTTTACTACCGATTCCCGAGAATTTGAACATAAAGTGGATTCATTTAATGGAGAATCATTATCGACAGACATTAGTCATTCCTTGACCTCAATAAGTCAATTCGCTAGAGAAGCAACACCTAGTTTGAATTTGAAAAGACTTGCTTTATTGGGCCAACAAAAAAGACTTGATTCAGAAAATCAAACGAAATCTTTGAAATTTCTATCCGATGTAGTTACAACTGATCCAAATGATCAAACAGTTCGAAATAAATCTATTGGAATAGAAGAAATCGGTAAAAGGGTTCCTCGATGGTCATACAAATTGACCAATAATTGGGAAGAGGAGGAAGAAAATGAAGAAGAATCGACGGAAAATCAGAAGATTCGATCAAGAAAAGCCAAACGTGTGGTAGTTTATACTGAAAACGATGAAAATAGCAATACTACTACCAGTACCAATATTGATACTGACCAAACAGAGGAGGTGGCTTTGATACGTTACTCACGACAATCGGATTTTTGTCGGGATCTAATCAAAAGATCTATGCGTGCTCAAAGACGTAAAACTGTTACTTGGAAAATATTTCAAGCAAACGCGCATTCCCCACTTTTTTTGGACAGAATGGACAAAACATTTTTTTTTTCTTTTGATATCTCCAGAATGATGAACCTCTTTTTTATTTTTAGGAACTGGGTGGGTAAAGGTCCGGAATTCAAAACTTCGGATTTTAAGGAGGAAAAGGCAAAAGAAAAAAAAAAAGACGAGAAAAAGGGGGAGAATGAACGGATGGCAATAGCAGAAACTTGGGATACTATTCCTTTTGCTCAAGTAATAAGAGGTTCTCTGTTAGTAACCCAATCGATTCTTCGAAAATACATCGTACTGCCTTCATTGATAATAGCTAAAAATCTCGGCCGGATGTTATTATTTCAATTCCCCGATTGGGACGGGGATTGGAGGGATTGGAATAGAGAAATACACGTTAGATGCACCTATAATGGTGTTCAATTATCAGAAACAGAATTTCCGAAAAACTGGCTAACAGACGGTATTCAGATAAAGATCCTATTTCCTTTCTGTCTGAAACCTTGGCATAGATCTAAGCTACGACCACATCATGGAGATTCAATGAAGAAGAAAGGAAAAAAAAAGAATTTTTGTTTTTTAACAGTTTGGGGAATGGAAACTGAATTACCGTTTGGTTATCCCCGAAAAGGGCCTTCCTTTTTTAAACCCATTTTAAAAGAACTCGAAAAAAAAATTCGAAAAGCGAAAAAGAAATTTCTAGTTCTAAGAGCTTTAAAAAAAAGAACAAAACGAAAGATCTTAAAAGAAAAAAAAAGATGGATTCTAAAAAATTTTCCATTTATAAAAAGAATAATAGAAGAATTTGAGAAAGTGAATCCAATTTTCTTATTTGGATTGAGGAAAGTATATGAACCGAATAAAAATGGAAAAGATTCCATAATCAGTAATAAGATTAACCATGAATCAATCATTCGAATTCGATCTGTGGACTGGACAAATTATTCACTGACAGAAAAAAAAATGAAGGATCTGGCTGATAAGACAACCACAATCAGAAATCAAATAGAAAAAATGAAAAAAGACAAGAGAAAAATATTTCTAACTCCAGATAGAAATATTAGTACTAGCAAAACACGTTGTGATGATAAAAGAGCACAGAAACATATTTGGCAGATATCAAAAAGAAGAAGTGCCCGATTAATACGTAAATGGCACTATTTTATGAAATCTTTCATTGAAAGAATATACATAGAAATTCTTTTCTGGATCATTAATATTCTCAAAATCAATGCCCAGCTTTTTCTTGAATCAAGAAAAAAAATTCTCAATAAAAACATTTCCAATTATGAAAGAAATAAAGAAGGAATTGATGAAACAAATAAAAATGCAATTCACTTTATTTCGACTATAAAAAAGTCGCTCTCTAATATCTCTAATATTAGTAATAAGAAATCACAGATTTCGTGTGACTTATCTTTCTTATCCCAAGCATATGTATTTTATAATTTATCACAAACCCAAGTTCTTAATAAGTATCACTTGGGATCTGTACTTCAATATTGTGGAACAGATCTTTTTCTTAAGGATAGAATAAAAGACCATTTTGGGACACGAAGAATATTTGATGCCAAATCAAGGCCTAAGAAACTTCCGAATTCTGGAATGAATGAATGGAAAAATTGGTTAAGGGATCATTATCAATACAATTTATCCCAAACTAGATGGTCTAGATTAGTATCGCAAAAATGGCGAAATATAGTCAATCAGCGTTGTACGATTCAAAATAAAGACTCAAAAAAAGATTCATATGAAAAAGAAAAAGACCAATTCATTCATTTCGAGAAACGAAAGAATTATGTAGTGAATTCATTGTCAAGTCAAAAAGATCAATTTCAAAAACACTACAGATATGATCTATTCTCACATGAATATATTCATTATGAGGGCAGGAGGGACTCATATATTGATAGATCCCCATTACATGGCGACCGAAAGATTCCATATAATTACAACACACCTAAACCCGAATCATTTTATATACCGGGGAGTATAACTATTAGTGATTATCTAGGAGAAGAATCTATTATTGATACGGGGAAAAATTCGTATAGAAAATATTTGGAGTGGAGAATTCTCGATTTTTGTCGTACGAAAAATATCGATATTGAGGTCTGGACTGATATAGATACTGGAACCAACATTAATAAAAATACTAAAACAGGAACTAATTATTATCTAATAATTGATAAAAAAGATCTTTTTGATATCACAATTCATCAAGAAATCAACCCATCCAATCAAAAAAGTTTTTTTGATTGGATGGGAATGAATGAAGAAATGCCATATTGTCCCATATCGAATCTGGAACCTTGGTTCTTCTCAGAATTTGTGCTACTTTATGATGCATATAAGATTAAACCATGGATTATACCAATCAAATTACTTCTTTTGAATTTGAATGAAAATGAAAACATTAGTGAAAATAAAAACATCAATGGAAATCAAAAAAAGGATCTTCGTATATCATCATCTAATCAAAAAGAATATCTTGAGTTAGAGAATCGAAATCAAGAAGAAAAAGAACAGCTGGACCGAGGGAATCTTGGATCATATCCAATAAACAAAAAAAAAGATCTTGAAAAAGGTTACGCGAAATTCAACATTAAAAAACATGGAAAGAAAATACAATCCAAGAGCAAGAAGGAAGCAGAACTAGATTTCTTCCTGAAAAGATATTTGCTTTTTCAATTGAGATGGAATAATCTTGTGAGTCAAAGAATTATCAATAATATCAAGGTATATTGTCTCCTGCTTAGACTGATAAATCCAAGGGAAATTGCTATATCCTCTATTCAAAAAGGGGAAGTGCGCCTGGGTATAATGCTGAGTCATAAGGATCTAACTTTTACAGAATTGATAAAAAGAGGAATATTGATTATCGAACCGCTTCGTCTGTCTACAAAATGGGATGGACAATGTCTTATGTATCAAACCATAGGTATTTCATTGGTCCATAAGAATAAGCACCAAACTAATCGAAGATGCCGAGAGAAAAAACATGTTGATGAGAATTATTTCGATAAATCCATTTCACAACATGGAAAAATACTTGTGGATGGAGACGAAAATCATTATGATTTGTTTGTTCCTGAAAATATTCTATCTCCTAGACGTCGTAGAGAATTGAGAATTGTAATTTGTTTTAATTCCGAGAATGGGCATGTTGTGGATGGAAATCCAGTATTTTCCAATGAAAACAACGTAAAAAACTGTAGGCAATTTTTGGATGAGGACAAAAATATTGATACAGATATAAATAAATTCATCCAATTCAAGTTGTTTCTTTGGCCCAATTATCGATTAGAGGATTTAGCTTGTATGAATCGCTACTGGTTTGATACCAATAATGGCAGTCGTTTCAGTATGTCAAGGATACATATGTATCCGCGATTCAGAGTTAGTTGATGGTACATTTCCTATATCACGTGTCATATCCAGTATATAAAGGAGATGTACATGTACGTTTGGTACATTACATTCTGATACACGATACTGATTCAATGATGTAGATCTAGGAATGAATCGACAGAATTTTCTTAGGTCCAAATCATTTCCTTTTGTGGGTGCAGAAATGTAGATTATTTTTTTGATTCTGTGTACCAGATCGAAACGAGCTGGCATTATTATTATTCCTGATCGTTAAAATCCATTTCTGTGGAAAAGAAAGAAAAAAAGAGAGAAGAATTCTTTTTATGGTAAAAAATTCATTCATCTCAGTTATTCTGCAAGAAGAAAAAGAAAAAAACAAAGGGTCTGTTGAATTTCAAATATTCAATTTCACCAATAAGATACGGAGACTTACTTCCCATTTGGAATTGCACAGAAAAGACTATTTATCTCAGAGAGGTCTGCGGAAAATTCTGGGAAAACGTCAACGGCTACTGGCTTATTTGTCAAAGAAAAATAGAGTACGTTATAAAGAATTAATTGGCCAGTTGGATATTCGGGAACCAAAAACTCGTTGATTTGAAGATTCGTTTGAATTTGAATTATTTGGTTTATTAGATCTTGAATTTTTATGAACCTCGTTTCGTTTTCAGCAATTCATGTAATAATGAATCGGGGAAGAAAACATATGACTGTACCGGCTACAAGAAAAAATTTCCTGATAGTCAATATGGGTCCTCACCACCCATCAATGCATGGTGTTCTTCGACTCATTGTTACTCTAGATGGTGAAGATGTTATTGACTGTGAACCCGTATTGGGTTATTTACACAGAGGGATGGAAAAAATTGCGGAAAACCGAACAATTATACAGTATTTACCTTATGTAACACGTTGGGATTATTTAGCTACTATGTTCACAGAGGCAATAACGGTAAATGCACCAGAACAATTTGGAAATATTCAAGTACCTAAAAGAGCCAGCTATATCAGAGTCATTATGCTGGAGTTGAGTCGTATAGCTTCTCATTTGTTATGGCTTGGTCCTTTTATGGCGGACATCGGTGCACAGACTCCTTTCTTCTATATCTTCAGAGAGAGGGAATTGCTGTATGATCTATTCGAAGCTGCCACAGGGATGCGAATGATGCATAATTATTTTCGTATCGGGGGAGTAGCTGCTGATCTACCTTATGGCTGGATAGAGAAATGTTTCGATTTCTGCGATTATTTTTTAACAGGAATTGTTGAATATCAAAAGCTTATTACCTGGAATCCCATTTTTTTGGAACGAGTTGAAGGAGTGGGCATTATTGGTGGAGAGGAAGCAATAAATTGGGGTTTATCAGGACCAATGCTACGAGCTTCCGGAATCCCATGGGATCTTCGTAAAGTTGATCATTATGAGTGTTACAATGAATTCGATTGGCAAGTCCAGTGGCAAAAAGAAGGAGACTCATTAGCTCGTTATTTAGTACGAATCAGTGAAATGGCGGAATCCATCAAAATTATTCAACAGGCTCTGGAAGGAATTCCGGGAGGGCCCTATGAAAATTTGGAAGTCCGGCGCTTTGATAAAGCAAGGGATTCCGAATGGAATGATTTTGAATATCGATTCATTAGTAAAAAGCCTTCTCCCACCTTTGAATTGTCAAAACAAGAACTTTATGTGAGAGTAGAAGCTCCAAAGGGAGAATTAGGAATTTTTTTGATAGGAGATCATAGTGTTTTTCCCTGGAGGTGGAAAATTCGTCCACCGGGTTTCATCAATTTGCAAATTCTCCCTCAGCTAGTTAAAACAATGAAATTGGCTGATATCATGACGATACTAGGTAGTATAGATATCATTATGGGAGAAGTTGATCGTTGAAATGATAATTGATACGACAGAAGTACAGGCTATCAATTCTTTTTCCAGACCGGAATCCTTAAAGGAGGTCTATAGCCTCCTATGGCTGCTTGTACCTATTTTTACTCCCGTATTTGGAATCACATTAGGTGTACTCGTAATTGTTTGGTTAGAAAGAGAAATATCCGCAGCGATACAACAACGTATTGGGCCCGAATATGCCGGTTCCTTGGGAATTCTTCAAGCTCTAGCAGATGGGACCAAACTACTTTTCAAAGAGGATCTTCTACCATTTAGAGGAGATATTCGTTTATTCAGTATTGGGCCATCTATAGCAGTCATATCCATTTTAATAAGTTATTCAGTAATTCCTTTTGGCTATCGTCTTATTCTAGCCGATCTCAGTATCGGTGTTTTTTTATGGATCGCTATTTCAAGTATTGCTCCTATTGGACTCCTTATGTCAGGATATGGATCGAATAATAAATATTCCTTTTCAGGTGGTCTACGAGCTGCTGCTCAATCTATTAGTTATGAAATACCATTAACTCCATGTGTGTTATCAATATCTCTACGTGTGATTCGTAGAACATGAACCCTTACTCCTTCTCCTTTCCTATAAAGAAAGGAACGAGGTTGAATGTCTTGAATAGATATCCTTATTTTTTTTATTCATCATTCGGGTCGATGAGTTAAACCAGATAGTTATATGAGTGAAACAAAACAGCTTGTGAATTCGCAGTAAGAAGATTGATTCTCATTCCCTATGTACCAGAGTAAGGTGGAAGTAAACAATAAGCAGTTTCCACTGCTTACCCCAAGATTGGTTGATTAGTCATCATGGCTTGAAGCGGGTGCAAAAGATCAACTGTATGGAGTTCATACTATTGTATGTATTACCATACCGGGGATCAATCAAAAATGAGTGGACGGTTAGGAACACCAAGGTACACAAAGGATTAGTAATGGAGATAATGTAAGGTATCCAAGGGGATATTTCTGCATAAAAGGAATCATAATGGGGGCTTTAAGTTGGTAGAAATGATCAAGCAGTACTTCCCCACGATTCCGATCCAGAGTACGCTCTTATCCACTGATTAAAGAAATGACTATCAGGAACGAAGTAATCCTTTTTTTTGAATCCCCCCTTTTGAGGGAGAAAGAAGAACGGGGAACGAAAAAAATGGAATACAATAGGAAAACTAACTGAATAATAAGAGATCTTTGTTTTTCCTTTCCCCATTCCATCCATATTCATACCGATAGAATTCTTATCATGATTCATGAACTTGTGTAGCGTCTAATTATTTTTCGTATCGAAAGATATGCGTCGAAATACCCTATTGATACAACGAGTATTTTATTGAAGGATTAAGTTATTACTAAACAAAGATCCTATTTTTTTATATAAAATAGAGGATGAGATAAATTCAGAAGCACTTTTTATTTTATTTGCTATTCTAGCAGACAGAATTTCATTGGTCTAATTCGGGACTCCCCGATGCATCTTTACTCTATCTACCCTACAAAAAAGCGAAGGTAATAAGAAAGCAGTCCTTAGATTTATTTGTGGCCTTCGAGGAGCCGTATGAAGCTGAGGTCTCATGTACGGTTCTGGAATAGCGATGGGAACAGTGATGTTATAATCGACTATGATTATCTAACAGTTCAAGTACAGTTGATATAGTTGAGGCACAGTCAAAATATGGGTTTTGGGGATGGAATCTGTGGCGTCAACCCATCGGATTCATAGTTTTTCTAATTTCTTCCCTAGCGGAATGCGAGAGATTACCCTTTGATTTACCAGAAGCAGAGGAAGAATTAGTAGCAGGTTATCAAACCGAATATTCAGGTATCAAATTTGGTTTATTTTACGTTGCTTCTTACCTAAATCTACTAGTTTCTTCATTATTTGTAACTGTTCTTTACTTGGGTGGGTGGAATCTCTCTATTCCGTACATATTCATTCCTGAACTTTTGGGAAGAAATAAAACGGGTGGAGTCTTTGGAATGACGATTGGTATCCTTATTACATTAGCTAAAGCTTATTTGTTTCTGTTCATTCCTATCACAACAAGATGGACTTTACCTAGGATGAGAATGGACCAACTATTAAATCTTGGATGGAAATTTCTTTTACCTATTTCCTTAGGTAATCTATTATTGACAACTTCTTCCCAATTGGTTTCATTGTAACAGAATACGATATTCTGGATTCATAATCTCTCTCAAGCAAGAGAAAGAAACATAAAATTATTCATGGATATCCACAAAATGTTCCCTCTGGTGACTGGGTTCATGAATTATGGTCAACAAACGGTACGAGCTGCAAGGTACATTGGCCAAAGTTTCATGATTACCTTATCCCACGCGAATCGTTTACCTGTAACTATTCAATATCCTTATGAAAAATCGATCACATCAGATCGTTTCCGTGGTCGAATCCACTTTGAATTTGATAAATGCATTGCTTGTGAAGTATGTGTTCGTGTATGCCCCATAGACCTACCCGTTGTTGATTGGAGATTGGAAACAGATATTAGAAAGAAACGGTTGCTTAATTATAGTATTGATTTTGGAATCTGTATATTTTGTGGTAACTGCGTCGAATATTGTCCAACAAACTGTTTATCAATGACTGAAGAATATGAACTCTCCACTTATGATCGTCATGAATTGAATTATAATCAAATTGCTTTGGGTCGGTTACCAATGTCAGTAATTGGAGATTACACAATTCGAACAATTAGGAATTCGACTCAAATAAAAATAGCCACGGATAACCCCCTTGATTCAAGAACGATTACAAATTACTAAGATTCCGTTTTGATCTAAAGGAGTGAAGTTTCTTTTTGGTTGGTTAGTAACTACAAAAGATAACTATTGATTGGTGAGAATCACGACTTGATTTGAATTTCAAATGGATTGATTCGTATATCCGTGATGATTTCGAAATATACAATTCTGAACTACTCTTTCGGATACGGAAACGGGATTGGTCCAATAACTGTATCTACATCAATCCACACGAGGATTCCATTCAATTAGGAACGTATCATATACAAGAAAAAAAAAAGAAAGATAGGGTAACCTCTTTTTTTTTTCTGGACCAGTCAGAAAGGTCATGAAATATTTCAACTTATTTATCTCTTACTTTAATATAATGGATTTACCTGGACCAATACACGATATTCTTTTAGTATTTCTGGGATCAGGTCTTATATTAGGAGGCCTAGGAGTAGTATTACTTACTAATCTAATTTTTTCTGCCTTTTCACTGGGATTGGTTCTTTTTTGTATATCCTTATTCTATATTCCATCTAACTCCTATTTTGTGGCTGCTGCACAACTCCTTATTTACGTGGGAGCCATAAATGTCTTAATCGTATTTGCCGTGATGTTCATGAATGGTTCAGAATATTACAATGATTTATATCTTTGGACAATTGGAGATGGAGTCACTTCACTAGTTTGTACAAGTATTCTTTTTTCACTAATTACTACTATCTCAGATACGTCATGGTACGGGATTATTTGGACTACAAGATCAAACCAGATTACCGAACAGGACCTTACAAGTAACGTTCAACAAATTGGAATTCATTTATCAACTGATTTTTATCTTCCATTTGAACTCATTTCAATAATTCTTTTAGTTGCTTTGATAGGTGCAATTGCCATGGCTCGTCAGTAATAAATACTTAGAAATTCAAAATCAAATAAAATCAATAAGGCTTTGTTTTTTTTGTTCTGTGTTATTATTATCACATCCATTTCCCTTCAGTTCCATTTTCTTTCATATTCTATTTTCTTTTCATATATTCAATTGACAGGGTTTGAGTTTTAGTTTGATATACTAATACCTTCCTTTGTTCCGTACTTGTTATATTCTAGTCAATCAAATCGGTTAAATTGTATTGTTGTTCATATTGAAATCAATGGAGATTGATGAGGAGTTGGTCAATGATGACCGAATATGTACTTATTTTGAGTGCCTATTTATTTTCTATCGGTATTTATGGATTGACCACAAGCCGAAACATGGTTCGAGCACTTATGTGTCTTGAGCTTATACTGAATGCGGTTAATATAAACCTCGTAACATTTTCTGATTTATTTGATAGTCGCCAATTAAAAGGAGACATTTTTTCGGTCTTTGTTATAGCTATTGCAGCCGCTGAAGCAGCTATTGGACCAGCTATTGTTTCGTCGATCCATCGTAACAGAAAATCGACTTGTATCAATCAATCCAATTTGTTGAATAAATAGTCGCATGATATAAATAAAGACAGATATATATATAAATGATATATACCAATTAGAATTAGCATGTATAACTCGTATGACCATGTTTGCTGAAAGGTAAGAAATCAAAGCATCGTGGACCTCTCTCATGAACAGATACAGAAACAGGATTGATTATGAAAAAAAATTACGATAAACCACCGATTCGTCTGGTGTCTACAATATATACATATACGTCAGTTACTACTTATTTTACCAGATCGAAAATAGATAACGTTCAAAAAATTTATAGATCCAATGTCACATTCAGTAAAGATTTATGATACATGTATAGGGTGTACTCAATGTGTACGAGCCTGCCCCACAGATGTGTTGGAAATGATACCTTGGGACGGATGTAAAGCTAAGCAAATTGCTTCTGCTCCAAGAACAGAGGACTGTGTAGGTTGTAAGAGATGTGAATCTGCTTGTCCAACGGATTTCTTGAGTGTCCGGGTTTATTTATGGCATGAGACAACTCGCAGCATGGGTCTAGCTTATTGATACGTTTCAGAAAATTCCACTTGAATCCATTTGAATCCATTTGATTACTCTTTACCGACAAAAACTCGCACTCGATAAAATAAAATAAAATAGATTATTCAGAGTGCGGGTTTTTCTGGTCAAAGTCTATCTTGTCTTTACCACGAGTTATTTTCCTTGGTTAACAATAATTGTTGTTTTGCCGATATCCGCGGGTTTGTCAATTTTCTTTCTCCCCCATAGAGGAAATAAGGTAGTTCGATGGTATACTATTTGTATCTGCTTATTAGAACTCCTTCTAACGACCTATGCATTCTGTTACCATTTCCAATCGGACGATCAATTAATTCAATTGGAGGAGGATTCTAAATGGATAAATATTTTTGATTTTCACTGGAGACCAGGAATTGATGGACTTTCCATAGGACCCATTTTACTGACAGGATTCATCACCACTTTAGCTACTTTAGCGGCTCGGCCAGTTACTCGAGATTCGCGATTGTTCCATTTCTTAATGTTAGCAATGTACAGCGGCCAAATAGGATTATTTTCTTCTCGAGATCTTTTACTTTTTTTCATCATGTGGGAGTTAGAATTAATTCCTGTTTACCTATTTCTATCCATGTGGGGAGGTAAGAAACGTATGTACTCAGCTACAAAGTTTATTTTGTACACTGCAGGAGGTTCCATTTTTCTCTTAATGGGAGTTCCAGGTATGGGTTTATATGGTTCCAATGAACCAACATTAAATTTTGAAACATCAGCTAATCAATCGTATCCCGCGACATTAGAAATAATATTCTATTTTGGTTTCCTTATTGCTTATGCTGTCAAATCACCGATTATACCCCTACATACATGGTTACCAGATACCCACGGAGAAGCACATTACAGTACATGTATGCTTCTAGCTGGAATCTTATTAAAAATGGGAGCATATGGGTTGATTCGGATCAATATGGAATTATTACCCCATGCACATTCTATATTTTCTCCCTGGTTGACGGTAGTGGGAACCATGCAAATAATCTATGCAGCTTCAACTTCTCCCGGCCAACGCAATTTAAAAAAGAGAATAGCCTATTCCTCCGTATCTCATATGGGTTTCACAATTATAGGAATTGGTTCCATAACCGATACGGGACTCAACGGAGCCATTTTACAAATAATCTCTCATGGATTTATTGGTGCTGCACTTTTTTTCTTGGCAGGAACAAGTTACGATAGAATACGTCTTGTTTATCTCAATGAAATGGGAGGAATAGCTATCCAAATGCCAAAAATATTTACCATGTTCAGTAGCTTCTCGATGGCTTCTCTTGCATTGCCGGGAATGAGTGGTTTTGTTGCAGAATCGGTAGTATTTTTTGGCATAATTACCAGCCAAAAATTTTTAATGCCAAAAATACTAATTACTTTTGTAATGGGAATTGGAATGATATTAACTCCCATTTATTCATTATCTATGTTACGCCAGATATTCTATGGATATAAGCTGTTTAATGTTTCAAACTTTGATTTTGCAGATTCCGGACCGCGAGAACTATTTGTTTCGATCTGTATCTTTCTACCCGTAATAGGTATTGGTATTTATCCTGATTTCGTTCTCTCGCTATCAGGTGACAAGGTGGAAGCTATTCTATCTAACTACTTTTAGAATTATAAATAGTTTTCATCAATAAGACAGAAACTCAAGTCAAATAATCCTTTGATTTCAAAAAAAAATAGTTCACTGTACAATGCAAAAACAAAAGAGAAAATGAAGTGAATTGGTCAGATACATCTCGATTTTTTGAGAACCGTTTATATTAAATGGTTCTCAAAAAATCGCACAAAGTTTTGTTCTATATATATGATATAGAACGATGTTCCTGTGTATTTCAGTCCATTTTTTCAATTAGAAGTTAATGTGAATGAACCGTAACTATGTAGACCTATTCCTAATAGATTGACCCCAAAATAGCATGTCCAAATTATAAGAAATCCCATAGAAGCCACAATTGCCGAATTCACACCTTGCAAACTCCGATTTGTTCTAGTATGTAAATAAATCGCGAATATGGTCCAAGTAATAAATGCCCAAGTTTCCTTGGGGTCCCAATTCCAATAAGATCCCCAGGCCTCATTAGCCCATACTGCTCCCGAAAGAATACCTATGGTTGAAAAGGTAAACCCTAGACTAATAATACGATAACTCCAATGATCCAATTGATGAGTCAATTGATACCTGTGATAGTTTCGAAATGAAGGAAAAGAAGTCTTTTGTAAAACATTTCTTTTTTCATTCAAGTAGTGGATCTCGTCAAATGAAAATGACTCCGTTAATAAATGATTGCTTTTACGAACAAGACCCATGTTTTTTCGAAATGTAATGACCAAAAAGGCTACTGATAATAACGATCCACATAAAAGAGCTGCATAGCTCAATAACATCATACTTACGTGCATCATTAACCACTGGGATTGTAGAGCAGGCACCAATATTGTGGATTGATGTATTTCGGTTGAAAGACCCGAAGTGGCAAAGCCTTGGGTAAAAATAGCGATTGGCGTGGTTATTGCGCTTAAATCACTTTTATGGTTCCACATTTTAGGAACCATATGAATAATGGAGAAACTCCAGGAAAGGAATATTAATGATTCATATAAATCACTTAAAGGAAAATGTCTCGAATAAATCCAACGAGTAATTAATAATCCTGTTATACAGAAAAAAGTAGCTATCATGCCCTTTTCTGATGAATTCCATAATCCTATGATTTCATGGACTAATAAGGCCATCAAATGAATCGTAATGACAATTGAAATGATCGAAAAAGAGATATGAGTTAATATATGTTCTAAAGTCGCAAATATCATAAAAAAATCATTAAAAAAAGGTCCCTCAATTACGGCATGGAAATTTCGAATTGAATACATTATAGAATCGAATGTACTCTTTTTAATGGGTGCCGCCACTCGGACTCGAACCGAGATGCTCTAGCACTGCTTCCTAAGAGCAGCGTGTCTACCAATTTCACCATGGCGGCTTGATCGCTATAATAATAGCTCATATTATGTTCAATTGTCGAGATTGAAGTATTCAATATAATTCATTTTTTTTTTAGGAGACGTTAGAATTGATGAATAAAGACTTGTTCAAATGAATATTTGAACGTTTACTAATCCTTAGTATCGTGGTATGATGTCATTTTTAACAACGGGCTTTCACGTAGTAGAATATAAGTTCTACTGGAACAGTTGGAACTAGGTGGTTATATCCTGAGTTGAGATCTAGAACTAAGAATTGACCTTTTTTTCTATATCATTTATATTCATTATTTATCTCATTTCATGGATCAGAAATGCAAAAAGATTTCTTTGATCAGAAATGCAAAAAAATTGCTTTTTCAATGAACAAAAAGAAAAAAGAAATAGGATTTTTTATGTATCACAATTGCATAACTACACCCAGTTTCTATGAATATATCTATTTAGATATAGATAGTTTTTTTGGTATCAAAACGATATTCACACTTGGGATCTTCATTGTGTACATAAATCGCGTGAGGATTTAGCAAACCGATTAGGTATTGAGCTGAACATAAAACAAATGAGTTTCATTCTCTATCGGAATTCTATTGTACTGTACATATTTTACTTAAAAAAGTGGATTTTTAAAAGTTATAAAATCGATTGCTATTTTTTTTATAAAGAAAATCCATTTATAAAATCTATCTATTGGGGTAATCGATGCTCCAGTCCAAACATAGGATAGGTTCGGGTCCGGATTACGGAAGATTGACTTCTTCTTTGTACATAAATATCCGTCTAAACGGGATCTGGGGGGTTTATTGATTAGGTCGAAACAAGAGTGAATATATGTAGTGATTCGGGGAGTTCCAAGGCAAAGTCTGAAAATCTATATTTTCATCAATTAGTTTCAATGATCCATTCATTTTTACTACAGATCTTATCCCTATCCCTTGCCTTGGGACAAAAATTTCAAAAAAGAAAAGGGAGTTCTAACGTCGTTCATACTTGTTTTAGATCTTCCAAAAATATTAATGATGTATAACTATGGGGGGGGATACATAATCTAATAAACTCCTAAAGAAAATCCCATTTTTGGTTATTGTGAAAACGAAATTGATGGGAAAATAACAATCCCCCATCTCGGGAATATAAAAATATACTCTAATTAGAATAAAAAGTGAATGAAACCTTGTATTTTGTGTTTAACTATTTCTTTTTTTTAATTGTTTGAAAACAATTAAAAAAAAGAAATAATACCCCTTTTTAGAACCCAATAGACAGAAGAATTCTTATTCTACATACCACAACAGCAATTCTATCTCATACAGATGAGTTCAAAACACTAGTTTGGAGTTTTAGTTAAAGTGAATTATTCATATTATAGATCATTCAATTCATCGAGTCATGTTGGTTCATTCATATTATTCTAGGGCTTTATTACTTGTTTGTCGCACAAAAAACTTTTTGAATGCCCAGTAAAAATAGATTTAGCTAAAGATAACGCTTTTACCGCGGCCCAATATCCCCTTCTCTTCCAAATATTTTTACGAATACGCTTTTTTGATATAGAAGTACGTTTCTTTGGAACTGCCATTTTTGGAAATAAAGAAGTTTTTTTTTATAGTTAGATGTGAAAGACATATATTATTCAAAATAGATCGTTCTTTCTATTCTTTATCCATAGTTATTCCATAACTGATATTTCGTTCATCACAGATAAAAATC